TGGTTGATTTTATGGGGATGGTTGGTGGGAATAAAAGTGGAAGGTTGATAGGGGGGAGTTAGAGGCGGGAAATGTATATCTATAGATAGACTTAAGATTTAAGTATTATGTTTGTGTTTTGTGACCTGTTGACTGGGTTGGTTAAGTTAAATTTGGTTGCAGATCCTGGCTTCATTTTTGTTGCATTTATCTAGTTCTGTTTTTGGGGTTTGGCAGGACAAAAGTGGATATCTGTATACTTTTTGAAGTTACGGGGGGTAAGGGGGGTTTGTCTTAGTTAACTTAATGTCTGTCATTTAAATTAACATGAATATGTATACGTGTATACGTGTATACGTGTGCGTGTATACGTGTATACGTGTATACGTGTATACGTGTATACGTGTATACGTGTATACGTGTATACGTGTATACGTGTGCGTGTATACGTGTATACGTGTATACGTGTATACGTGTGCGTGTATACGTGTATACGCGTATACGTGTATACGTGTATACGTGTATACGTGTATACGTGTGCGTGTATACGTGTATACGTGTATACGTGTATACGTGTGCGTGTATACGTGTATACGTGTGCGTGTATACGTGTATACGTGTATACGTGTATACGTGTGCGTGTATACGTGTATGTCCTGCGACCATTGACTAAAATGCGCCTCATGGTTGTATGATGCTGGTAAATGATAATAATTAAGCCCAGCTACAAGTTATCTGACTGCGTCAAGACCTTTACGGTCATAGCTGAGTGATACCAGTCCCCCCCCCCTAAAAATTAAAAAATACCAAATGTATGACATCACAGTTATGTGTGATCATGGGCTGATTTGTCATAAGTCCATCGAGATGTCCCATTTGAGAGGTTAGTAGGATTGAATTCGTGAGCCTTATGACCCTGAAGTAAGAACCAGATGCCAGGTATAGATCTGGTCTAGCTACCCCCACGTTGAGATGGGCCCGGAGCGAGAAGAGGTACACTTTTCACAAGGATTGCTGGTTTCTCGAGGCCTGGTGATTAAGCTTCGTGGACTAAGTGAGTTGCACTCGTACCGAGAAATTACAGTGTTTAAGTCAAAGTATTTAAAGTTATGTCATTATGTAAAATCAATCATAATATGTACATGCTTATATGCATGGGGCAAACCATCAATGCACGACGTACATAGGGGAAGAAAAGATACTATGGTGGCACAGTAGGGGTAGTGGTATATATGAATGTGGGGAGTTTAATCATGTCAGGGAATAGTTTAATTAGAATGTCAGCTTTGGGTGTTGATGGTGGGGCTGTTGCTTCTTCCTTGAGTCTTAGGGAGGGTCATGGTGTTCTCCATTTTTAGTTTACAAGACCAAAGTAATTATTATACTACAAAGACTCTTCATTTTAGGATATTATTTTCGATAATGCCGGCGATGGGTATGAAAATTAGGAGGATAGTGAAGTATAGGATTGAGGCTAGTTGGCCGATGGTGATGAAGGGGTGTTCGACTGGTTGTCCTCCGATTCATGTCAATGTGAGTAGGTCTGCTACTAGGAGTCAGAAGAGGCATTGGCTGATGGGTCGGAATATTATTCCTCGTTGTTTTGATGTATGAAGTAGTGGAATGATAGCTAGAATTAAGATTGATAGGAGTAGGGCTAGGACTCCCCCTAATTTGTTGGGGATGGATCGTAAGATAGCATAGGCGAATAGGAAATATCATTCAGGTTTAATATGTGGTGGAGTGCTGAGGGGGTTGGCTGGAATGTAGTTGTCTGGGTCTCCCAGCAGGTCCGGTGAAAATATTACTAGTAGTATTAGGGTTAAGATTAGTAGGAGGGTTCCTAGGATATCTTTAATTGTGTAATATGGGTGGAATGGGATTTTGTCTGAGTCAGAGGAGATTCCTGATGGATTGTTGGACCCAGTTTCGTGTAGGAATAATAGGTGTACTATTACTAGTGCTGATGCTATGAAGGGGAGAATAAAGTGAAAGGCAAAGAATCGTGTTAGGGTTGCTTTGTCGACTGAAAATCCTCCTCAAATTCATTCTACTAGGTTGGTTCCGATGTAAGGGACTGCTGATAGGAGGTTGGTAATGACGGTTGCTCCTCAGAATGATATTTGTCCTCATGGAAGTACATAGCCTATAAATGCTGTAGCTATGATTGTAAATAGGAGGATGATGCCAATGTTTCATGTTTCTGTTAGTGTATAGGATCCGTAGTACAGTCCTCGTCCTACGTGCATGTAGAGACAGATAAAGAATATGGAGGCCCCATTTGCGTGCATGTATCGGATGATTCAGCCGTAGTTGACGTCTCGGCAAATGTGGGTGACTGATGAAAAGGCTGTGGTGGTGTCTGGGGTATAGTGTATAGCTAGGAAAAGGCCTGTTAGGATTTGTAAGGCTAAGCATGCTGCGAGGAGGGATCCAAAGTTTCATCATGCTGAGATGTTAGATGGTGCGGGCAGGTCGATAAGTGAGCTGTTGATAATTTTGGCCAGTGGATGTACTTTTCGAATGTTGGTCATTAGTGTTCTTATAGTTGAATTACAACGATGATTTTTCATGTCATTGGTCTTGGTTAAATTCCATGTGAGAATAATGATGACATATTTTGTGTTTATTTTAAGTATTGTCTTTGTAGTAGGTTTTGTGGGGTTCTCTTCTAAGCCTTCTCCTATCTATGGAGGGTTAGTTTTGATTGTTAGTGGAGCGGTTGGTTGTGGTATTGTGTTGAGTTTTGGTGGGTCCTTTTTGGGCTTAATAGTATTTTTAATTTATTTGGGTGGTATGCTCGTTGTTTTTGGTTATACAACTGCTATAGCCACTGAGCAATATCCTGAGGTCTGGGTGTCTAATAAGGCTGTGCTGGGTGCGTTTATTGCGGGCCTTCTATCTGAGTTACTATTGGCTTGTTATATTTTAAAAGATGATGAGGCTGATGTTGTGTTTGGGTTTAATGGTATGGGTGATTGAGTAGTTTATGACACGGGAGACTCGGGATTTTTTAGTGAAGAGGCCATGGGTATTGCGGCTTTATACAGTTATGGTACTTGGTTGGTTATTGTGACTGGTTGATCTCTTCTTGTTGGAGTGCTAGTTATCATGGAGATTACTCGTGGAAATTAGCTGTTGTTAGGATTAGGGCTAGGGTCAGGGTAATTATGAAGGACAGGAAATACAGTTTAATCAGGCCTTTTTGGTTAGAGATGGTGATTGATGATTTCATGTTTAGATGGGAAATAGACTTTGGCAGTAGGTATTCTAGTCAGATTATGTCTATTAATGTGGAGGCTAATTTTTGGCTTGCTGCTAGGTTTATTGTTGGTACCAAACGGTGAATGATGGTGGGGAAATATCCTAGGAGGTTTGAGAATTTGGACAGGCCTGATGCGTGTTTGAATTTAAGGTTTAGTGAGGTTGTATTGAGTTCTAGGGCCAGTACGAAACCTAGTAGTGTTACGGTGAGAGCTGTAAGTTTTAGGTGATGTGGTATAGTTAGTTGTGGGATCGTTGTGGGTGGGATGTTAAGAGTTATTAGGTATCCTGCGAAGATGCTTCCGAGTAGTAGACGTTTAATAGGGTTGATTAGTAGTGGATTGCTCTCATTTACTGAAATTGTAGCATTGAATCGGGGTTGTCCCAGAAGTGTGGAGAATATTATTCGGGTGCTGTAGGCAGCTGTTATGGATGTGGCTATTAGGGTTAGTAGCAGGGCTCAGGCGTTGGTATTCGATGTGTTGGCGGTTTCGATGATTAAGTCTTTTGAGTAAAATCCTGTAAGAAATGGCATGCCTGTGAGTGCTAGACTGCCAATAATTAGTGAGGTAGTAGTGAATGGTATTGGTTTGAATAGGCCTCCTATCTTTCGAATATCTTGTTCGTCGTTTAGGTTGTGGATGATGGATCCGGAGCATATAAATAGTATTGCTTTAAAGAATGCGTGGGTGCAGATGTGTAGGAATGCTAGATATGGCTGACCAATTCCGATTGTGACGATTATCAATCCTAGTTGGCTTGAAGTTGAGAATGCGATGATTTTTTTGATGTCATTTTGGGTGAGAGCGCATACCGCTGTGAATAGGGTGGTGATGGCTCCTAGGCATAGGGTGATTGTTTGTATTATCATATTATTTTCTATTAGAGGGTGGAATCGGATCAGGAGGAAAACTCCAGCTACAACTATAGTGCTCGAGTGTAATAGGGCTGATACTGGTGTGGGTCCTTCTATGGCCGAGGGTAGTCATGGATGTAGGCCAAATTGGGCTGATTTGCCAGTTGCCGCTAGCAGGAGACCTGCGAGTGGTATATTTAGGTTATCATGGTGAATTATAAAGATTTGTTGGAGGTCTCACGTGTTTAGATTAATTAAGAATCATGCTATGGCTATGATGAAGCCTACGTCTCCGATGCGATTGTAGAGGATTGCTTGAAGAGCGGCTGTGTTTGCATCTGACCGTCCGTACCATCATCCGATGAGTAGGAAAGACATAATGCCTACTCCTTCTCAGCCGATGAATAATTGAAATAGATTATTCGCGGTAACTAAAATTATTATTGTAATAAGGAATATTAGTAGATACTTGAAGAACCGGTTGATGTAGGGGTCTGAAGTTATGTATCATATTGAGAATTTTATGATGGATCATGTGACGAATAGGGCTACGGGCACGAAAATTATCGAGAAGTAATCTAGTTTGAAGCTTAGTGATAATTTTATAGTTTGAATCGTCATTCAGTGTCAGTTTGAGATGACTATTTCCTGTCCTGAGGAAATGAATATTGTTGTGGGGATTATACTGGTTATAAAGGCGTAGGAGATGGTAGTTTTCACGTACTGTGGGTAGAGTTTGCTTTCGTAGATTGGAGTGCTGGTTAGGATAATTGGTATGGTGAGTATGGATAGTGTTATAATAATGAATGAGGCGAATAAATTGATTACTTTTATTTGGAGTTGCACCAATTCTCTGGCTCCTAAGGCCAATGGATTACTTCTATCCTTTAAAAGTTGAAAAAGCCGTGTTTTCATGCACGGTAGCATGAGTTAGCAGTTCTTGCATTCTTTTTCGGTAAATAAGGAGGTTTGAGCTCATATTATTAGATTCACAATCTAACGTTTTTCTTAAACTATATTTACAGTAAAGGGGCCCTAGAATTAATTTAGGATTTAATGATAGTAGTAGTAGTGGTATAAGGTGTAGTATTATTAGGGTGTTTTCTCGTGTAAACGAGGGTTTAATGTTTTTGATGTGATGAGTATGTTTTCCGCGTTGTGTTGTAATAAGTATATATAGGGAGTATAGGGCAGTAATGGTGATGTTTACTCCTATAAGAATAATGGTAGCGTTAGATCATGAGAATGAGGCTATTACCACGAGTAATTCTCCGATTAGATTAATGGTAGGGGGTAGTGCTAGGTTGGTTAGGCTTGCTAATAGTCATCATGCCGCTATTAGTGGTAGTAGGGTTTGTAGGCCACGTGCGAGGATTATAATTCGACTGTGGGTGCGTTCATAATTGGAGTTGGCTAAGCAGAATAGTATAGATGATGTAAGGCCGTGGGCGATTATTAGGGCGGTTGCGCCTATATAGCTTAATGGTGTCTGGACGAGGATGGCTACGATTACTAGGGCCATGTGGCTTACGGAGGAGTATGCGATTAATGATTTCAGGTCAGTTTGGCGTAAGCAGATGGAGCTTGTCATGATTATACCTCATATTGATAATATTATAAAGGGGTATGCCATGAAACTTGTTAGAGGATTGAGCAAGATGGTAATTCGTATTATGCCGTAGCCTCCTAGTTTTAGAAGCACGGCGGCAAGTACTATGGATCCAGCAATGGGGGCTTCTACATGTGCTTTGGGAAGTCATAGGTGGAGCCCATAGAGGGGTATTTTTACTATAAACGCTATTATGCACGCTAGTCATAAGAGAATATTGGATCAGGAGTTTGGTAGGGCTTGGGTCCAGTATTGGGCTATTAAGAAATTTAGTGTGCCTATATTGTTTTGTATATATAGTAATGCTACTAGTAGGGGTAGTGATCCTACCAGAGTATAGAATAGGAAGTATAGTCCTGCGTTCAGGCGTTCTGTTTGGTTACCTCATCGGGTAATAATAATTAGTGTGGGCACTAGAGTTGCTTCGAATAAGATGTAGAATATGATTAGTTCTGTAGCGGTGAATGTTATAATTAGAAATAATTGTAGAAGGACTAATATTGTAATATAAAGTTTTTTTCGGGCTAGTGGCTCTTTTGATAGGTGGGATTGGCTAGCTATGAGTATCAGGGGTAAGAGTCATGTAGTAAGTGTTAGGAGGGGGGCTGATAGGGAGTCCGTGAAGAATAGTAATGATGAGTTTAGGCTGTTGTCGTTAGGTTGGCTTAGGAGTGGTAGGCTGGTGAGACTAATTAGTAGGCTATAGGTTGTTGTATTAATTCAGATTATATGGGGTTTTGATATTCATGTTATGGGTATTAGTATAATGGTGGGGATAATGATTTTTAGCATTGTAAGAGGTTTAGGTTTTGTACGTAGTCAGTTCCGTATGTGTTAGATACTATTACTAGGAGGGATAGTCCAAGGGCCGCCTCGCAAGCTGCGAATACAAGTAGGATAATGGGGGCTATGCTAGCTAGTGTAAAATGGTTGTTTAGGATTGTCACTGATATTATTACGAATAATGATAGTATTATGCCTTCTAGGCAAAGTAGGGAGGATATGAGGTGGGATCGATACATGAGTAACCCTACGAGAGATACGGTGAAGGCTATGAAGATGTTGAAGTATATTATGGACATTTGATAATTACGGGGTAAGTCGTAGTCTAATGAGTCGAAATCATTTGTTTTATTTTAAACTAATTATCATATTCTGTTCATTCTAGTCCTTTTTCGGTTCATTCGTAAGCTAGACTTGCGGCTAGTAGAGAGATTAATATGAGTGCTATAGTGAGGGTAGTTGTTAGGTTGTTTGCGTGAGATGCTCATGGGAGGGGTAGTAGTAGTGCGATTTCTAGGTCAAATAGTAGAAATGTAATAGCTACTAGAAAAAATTTTATGGAGAAGGGCAAACGCGCTGATCCTATGGGGTCAAATCCGCATTCGTAAGGGCTAGCCTTTTCTGAGTAGATGTTTAGTTGGGGGAGTCAGAATGCGATTAGTACAAGTAAGGAGGCTAGGATTGTGTTGGTAAGTAGGGCTAGAATTATGTTTATTATTTCCTTCTGGATTGTGGCCAGAACTGGTTGATTGGAAGTCAACTGTACTAGTTAATACTAAGGAAACATGATCCTCATCAATAGATAGATACATATAGGAACAGTCATACGACGTCTACGAAATGTCAGTACCAGGCAGCAGCTTCAAATCCGAAGTGATGGTTGGATGTGAAATGGAATTTTAATTGTCGTAGGAAGCACACGGTTAGGAAGGTCGAGCCGATAATCACGTGTAGTCCGTGGAATCCTGTAGCCACAAAGAAAGTGGAGCCGTAAATTCCGTCGGAGATTGTAAAAGAGGTTTCGTAGTACTCTGAGGCTTGTAGAAGTGTGAAGTATAGGCCTAGGAGGATAGTGATTGATAGGGCTTGAAGCATGTGTTTACGATTTCCTTCTATTAAACTGTGGTGGGCTCAGGTGATTGATACGCCCGATGCCAATAGTACTGAGGTGTTTAGTAGAGGGACTTCTAGTGGGTTTAGAGGTGTAATTCCTGTGGGGGGCCAGCATCCTCCTAGTTCGGGGGTAGGTGCTAGGCTGGAATGATAGAAAGCTCAGAAAAATCCTGCGAAAAAGAATACTTCGGATACGATGAAAAGGATTATGCCATATCGTAGGCCCTTTTGGACGGTCGGGGTGTGATGGCCTTGGAATGTGCTTTCCCGGACGACATCTCGTCATCATTGATATATAGTTAGTGTGTTGGTTATAAGGCCCAGTAGTAGGAGGTGGGTTGAATTAAAGTGGAATCATATGATTAGGCCTGAGGTTATAAGGAGGGCTGATAGGGCCCCTGTTAATGGTCAAGGGCTAGGGTTGACTATATGGTATGCATGGGTTTGGTGTGTCATTAGGTGTTATCATGTAAGTATAGGCTTACTAGTAAAGTGAAGACGTAGGCTTGGATTAAGGCTACAGCGAACTCAAGTACTGTAAGTAGAGTGAGGATAATGAAAGTGATAAGGGCCGTAATTGCGCTGATGTTAATGAGGGCCAGGGTGGCTCCACCAATTAGGTGAATTAATAGGTGGCCTGCAGTGATATTGGCTGTTAGTCGTACGGCTAAGGCTATAGGTTGAATGAGTAAGCTAATAGATTCAATGATTACTAGTATTGGGATGAGGGGGAAGGGTGTTCCTTGGGGTAGAAAGTGGGCTAAGGATGCTTTAGTTTTGTGTCGTAGTCCTATGGCGACTGTTCCTGCTCACAGGGGAATGGCTATTCCTAGATTTATAGATAGTTGGGTAGTGGGAGTAAATGAGTGTGGTAGTAGACCCAGTAGATTGGTAGATCCAATGAATATGATGAGCGATATGAGTATTAATGTCCATGTTTGTCCTTTGTGATTGTGAATTAATATTATTTGCTTTGATGTTAATTGGATCAGTCACTGTTGAATTGAGGTGAGGCGGTTGTTGATCAGTCGGCCTGGTGAAGGGAATAATATGCTTGGAAATAGGATGATTAGGGTTACGATAGGAAGGCCTATTATTGTAGGGGAAGCGAAAGAGGTGAATAGATTTTCGTTCATTTTTTTTCTCAGGGGGTATTGGTTTTTGATGTTAATAACGGTTTCAATTCTGGGCTTATTGGGAAGTGGTGTTTGGAAATTTTTAATTGAAATACGATAAATAGTGTTAGGATTATGGATACAATTGTAGTAAACCATGTTGATGTGTCTAGTTGTGGCATTTCACTAAGGAGAGGTTAGGGTACTCACAATTTTTAACTTAAAAGGTTAATGCTGTATAGCTTCTTAGTGATTAAAGCATTGAGGCGGACCATTTCTCGAAGCAAGATAATGGGACAGATTCAATAACGATGGGTATAAAGCTATGGTTGGAACCACAGATTTCTGAGCATTGACCGTAGTATAGTCCTGGTCGTATAGCCATTAAGGTGGTTTGGTTTAATCGTCCTGGGATAGCGTCGGTTTTCAGTCCTAGGGATGGCACAGCTCATGAGTGAAGTACATCTTCTGATGAAATTAGTATACGGACTGTTATTTCTATGGGTAGTACGACTCGATTATCCACTTCTAATAGTCGTAGTTCGCCAGGTTTTAATTCTTGTGTAGGAATTATGTAGGAGTCAAAGCTTAGGTCTTCATAATCAGTATACTCATAGGTTCAATATCATTGGTGTCCTATGGTTTTTACAGTTAAAGAAGGATTATTAATTTCGTCTATAATATAAAGGATTCGAAGCGAGGGTAGGGCAATTATAATTAAAATAATGGCTGGTAGAATTGTTCATACTGTCTCTACTTCTTGGGCGTCTATTGTGTTTGTGTGTGTTAGTTTCGTAGTAAGTATGGTTGAGATGATATAAAGTACTAGTGAACTAATTAGGAATACGATTATTAGTGTGTGGTCGTGGAAGTGTGTTAGTTCTTCTATAATAGGGGAGGTTGCGTCTTGAAGGCCTATTTGAAAGGGGTACGCCATAGAGGTATAAAGGGTTTTCACCTATAACTCGACTTCGACAAAGTCGTATAATTTTTACTAATACCTCTATATTGAGAAAGACATAATGGTTATGACATTGGCTTGAAACCAGTTTTAGAGGGTTCGACTCCTTCCTTTCTTATTTTAATATAATGTAAGTAGGTTCTTCGAATGTGTGGTAGGGAGGAGGGCATCCATGAAGTCATTCCATATTAGTTGATGTTAATTCGACCGTCTCTACCTCTCGTTTAGATGCAAAAGCCTCTCAGATTATGAAGACCATTAGTATTACTGCCGTAAGCGAGATGAACGAACCTATAGAGGAGATTGTATTTCATGTTGTATAGGCGTCTGGGTAGTCAGAATATCGTCGTGGTATTCCGGACAGCCCTAGAAAGTGTTGTGGGAAGAATGTCATGTTGACTCCAACGAATATGATTGTGAAGTGGATTTTCGCTCAGGTGCTGTCGAGCATGAATCCTGAGAATAAGGGGAATCAGTGGACAAATCCGCCCATGATAGCAAACACTGCTCCTATTGATAATACGTAATGGAAGTGGGCCACTACGTAGTATGTGTCGTGGAGGACAATATCTAATGATGAGTTTGCTAGCACAATGCCTGTGAGACCTCCTACTGTGAATAGGAAGATGAATCCTAAGGCTCATAGTATGGCAGGAGATCATTTGATATTGCCGCCGTGCAGGGTAGCTAGTCAGCTAAATACTTTTACTCCTGTAGGGATGGCGATAATTATAGTGGCTGAGGTGAAATATGCTCGCGTGTCAACATCTATTCCTACGGTGAATATATGATGTGCTCATACGATAAAGCCTAGGAAGCCAATGGATATTATTGCTCAAACCATTCCTATATAGCCAAAGGGTTCCTTTTTTCCTGAGTAATATGTGACGATATGAGAGATTATTCCGAACCCTGGTAGGATGAGGATATATACTTCTGGGTGTCCGAAGAATCAGAATAGATGTTGATATAGGATAGGGTCACCCCCTCCGGCTGGATCGAAAAAGGTTGTATTTAGATTTCGGTCCGTAAGTAGTATAGTGATACCAGCTGCTAGTACTGGTAGGGATAGCAGAAGTAGTACTGCCGTGATTAGTACGGATCACACGAATAAAGGAGTTTGGTACTGGGACATAGCGGGGGGTTTCATGTTGATAATGGTAGTAATAAAGTTGATGGCTCCCAGGATAGATGATACTCCTGCCAGGTGAAGGGAGAAAATAGTCAAGTCTACGGAAGCTCCCGCATGGGCTAGATTTCCTGCTAGGGGAGGATAAACCGTTCATCCGGTACCCGCGCCGGCTTCAACTAGAGAAGAGGCTAGTAGTAGTAGAAAGGAGGGAGGTAGAAGTCAGAAACTTATGTTGTTTATTCGGGGAAATGCCATGTCGGGAGCTCCAATTATTAGGGGTACTAATCAATTTCCAAAGCCTCCAATTATAATAGGCATTACTATGAAAAAGATTATTACGAATGCATGGGCGGTGACAATTACATTGTAGATTTGGTCGTCCCCTAGTAGAGTGCCTGGTTGGCCTAATTCCGCGCGGATTAATAGGCTGAGGGCGGTGCCAGCCATTCCAGCTCATGCACCAAATAGTAGATAGAGGGTGCCAATATCTTTATGGTTTGTAGAGAATAATCATCGATTTACGAACATGGGTAATGTGGCTGATAATAGCATTAGACTGTAAATCTAATAATGAAGGTTTAAGTCCTTCTTTTGCCAAGTCCTGTGGTGAAACGTCACGTTGAATTGCAAATTCAAAGAAGCAGCTTCAACCCTGCCGGGACTTCTCCCGCCCCCTTTTTCTTTACGGCGGGAGAAGTAGATTGAAGCCAGTTGATTAGGGTATTTAGCTGTTAACTAAATTTTCGCGGGATAGAGGCCCGCCTATCTAGTAAGGGCTTAGCTTAATTAAAGTAGTTGATTTGCATTCAGCTGATGTGAGGTACATTCTCGCAGTCCTTAGGTTGGTTTGCAGGGATTAAGTTAGTGAAACTTACTTAGGGCTTTGAAGGCCCTTGGTCTGGTTTAGCCTAAATCCCTAGTCTAGAATAGATATTATTGGTGTCATGGGGAGCAATATTGTTGAGATAATGATTAGTGGGGATAATAAGGCTATCTTTTTTGTGTTTTCGAATTGTCATTTTATTTTTATATTGTTCGTTGAGGGGAATAGTGTTAGTGCTGTGGTGTAGGACAGTCGTATGTAGAAGTACAGGTTTAGTAGTGCTGTAATAGCTATGAATGTTGGTAGGATGATTATATCATTTTTTGTTAGTTCTTGGATAATTAGTCATTTGGGTACGAAGCCTGATAGTGGGGGGAGACCTCCGAGTGATAATATAAGTACTAGGATTAGGGATGTCATGAGGGGTAGTTTGTTTCATGTGTGGGATAGTGATAGTGTTGTTGTAGATGAGCTGTGTATAAATAGTATGAACGTTCCGAGTGTTATGGTGATGTAAATTGTTAGGTTTAGGAGTGTTAGGGTAGGATTATATACTATGATAATGGTAATTCATCCTATATGAGCAATTGATGAATAGGCTAGAATTTTTCGGAGTTGGGTTTGGTTTAATCCTCCTCATCCTCCTACTAGTACTGATGCAATTGCTATGGTGGTTAGTAGGTTGGGGTTAATTGATGGTTCAATTTGGTAAAGAATGGATAGGGGTGCGATTTTTTGTCATGTAAGTAGAATCATGCCTGATGATAGTGAGGTTCCTTGTGTTACTTCAGGCACTCAGAAGTGAAATGGAGATATTCCAAGTTTTATTGCTAGAGCGATGGTTAGGAGGTTTGATGCTATTGGGTTTGGGAGTTTTAGAATTGTTCATTGTCCTGAAGTTGTTAGGTTGATAATGATGCCCAGTATTAGGAGTATGGATGCGGTGGCTTGGATTAGAAAGTATTTTGTGGATGCTTCTGTAGCTCGGGGGTTAAAGTTTTTTATCAGGATTGGAATGATTGCCAGTATATTTATTTCGAATCCGATTCAGATTATTAGTCAATGAGAACTTGTTAGGACAATTATGGTTCCTGATATGACGGTTGTTATAATTATGATAAAGATAGGGGGTTTTATTAGTATGGGAAGGGGATTAACCAACATTTTCGGGGTATGGGCCCGATAGCTTATTTAGCTGACCTTACTGTAGGATGTGGTGTATTTTGGGTAGCACGAAGATTTTTGACTTCTTAGGGTTGGGTTCGATTCCCATTGTCCTAGAAATAAGAGGGCTTGAACCTCTATTATTTACTCTATCAAAGTAACTCTTTTAGTCAGACATATTTCTTACGTTTGAGGGGGGATGCTAGCTGTAATTACGGGTAGGGTTATGTGTCATATGCATAGGGCTAGTGTGAGGGGTAGGAAATTTTTTCATAGAAGGTGCATTAATTGGTCGTAGCGGAATCGGGGGTATGATGCCCGGATTCATAGGAATAGGATTGTCAGTGTTAGTGTTTTTAGGGTGAAATTGATGATATATAATTCGGGTATATATGGACTGTGGAATGCCCCGAGGAATAGGGTAGTTGTGAGGATATTTATTATGATGATGTTAGCATATTCTGCTAGGAAAAATAGAGCGAATGGGCCTGCTGAATATTCTACGTTGAATCCTGAAACTAGTTCTGATTCCCCTTCTGTTAGGTCGAATGGGGCACGATTAGTTTCTGCTAGGGTGGAAATAAATCATATCATGGCTAGAGGTCATGTTGGGAAGATTAGTCATAGATGTTCTTGGGTAGTGATTAGTGTGGATAGAGTAAAGGATCCGTTTATTAGAAGTACCGATAGGAGAATAATAGCTAGGGTAACTTCATATGAAATGGTCTGGGCTACGGCTCGCAGGGCTCCAATTAGTGCATACTTTGAGTTTGATGCTCATCCAGATCATAGGATTGAGTAAACAGCCAGACTTGACATTGCTAGTATGAATAGGACTCCTAAGTTCATGTTGATGAGAGGATATGGTATAGGTAGTGGGATTCATATAGTTAGAGCTAGGGTCAAGGCTAGGATAGGGGCTATGATGAATATTGATGTGGAGGAAGTGAGTGGTCGTAAGGGTTCTTTGGTGAATAATTTTATAGCGTCCGCAATTGGTTGTAGGAGACCGTAGGGTCCTACGATATTGGGACCTTTTCGGAGTTGCATGTATCCTAGTACTTTTCGTTCTACTAGTGTCAGGAAGGCTACGGCTAGTAGGATTGGGATAATTAGTGAGAGGATGTTGATTATGATCATAATGTTAGGGAGAGGAGTTGAACCTCTGGGGTATAAAGGTTTAAGTTTTATGCAATTGCCGGGCTCTGCCACCCTAACAAGCCCTGTTCTTGGGCTTGATGATGTAGTTAGACTAGCTAAATTGAGATTATATCATTTATAGGTCTTAAGGCGCTTATGTTTAAGTAGGCCTCGCTTCTCTTGTCCTTTCGTACTGGGAGAGGCTAAGCTAATAGATAGAAACCGACCTGGATTACTCCGGTCTGAACTCAGATCACGTAGGACTTTAATCGTTGAACAAACGAACCCTTAATAGCTGCTGCACCATTAGGATGTCCTGATCCAACATCGAGGTCGTAAACCCTGTTGTCGATATGAACTCTCTAACAGGATTGCGCTGTTATCCCTAGGGTAACTTGTTCCGTTGATCAAAGATTTTTTGGATCAATTGATGATAATTTATTTCGACTAGTATGTCTAGATTTATATCACTCGGAGGTTGTCTTGTTCTCCGAGGTCACCCCAACCTAAATTACTGACCCATATGCAGAGTTGTTTTGTCCCGTTTTGGTTGGTTTAAATAAGTTCTGATTGGGTAAGTTAATTGAAGCTCCATAGGGTCTTCTCGTCTTATTGTGTTATTCCCGCCTCTTCACGGGAAGGTCAATTTCACTGATTAGAAGTAAGAGACAGTAAAACCCTCGTGTGGCCATTCATACAAGTCCTCATTTATAGAACAAATGATTATGCTACCTTTGCACGGTCAGAATACCGCGGCCGTTTAACTTATGTCACTGGGCAGGCAGTGCCTCCAATACTGGTAATGCTGGAGGTGATGTTTTTGGTAAACAGGCGGGGTTTGTGTTTGCCGAGTTCCTTTTACTTCTTTTAATCTTTCCTTGGTTGCATTCCTGTGTTGGTTTAACAATTGGATTAATAGGTTGTTTATTGGTTGATTATTTTTATCTTGTTGTTAATTATCAGCGGGCATCCGTTTCGGTTATAAGTTTATGCAAGGAGAAAATAATTCTTGTTACTCATATTAGCATTATTTCTTCTATAATTTAATAGATTAGCCCAGTATCATATTAGGAGTTGTCTAGAGGTTTTTGGTATTATAATTATTTGGTTGTTGAGCTTTAACGCTTTCTTAATTGGTGGCTGCTTTTAGGCCTACTATGGTTTATGGCTATGTTTACTCTCTAAGTAAGGTTGTATCCTTTGTCTAAAAAGCTGTACCTTTTTAGATTATATTTTAAATTTACATTTGAATTTTTTGGGTTTTTAGGTAAATTTAAAGTTGAACTAAAATTCTGTTCTGGGCAACCAGCTATCACCAGGCTCGTTTGGCTTTTCACCTCTACCTATAAATCTTCTCACTATTTTGCAACATAGATGAGTTCATCCCAAGGATTGTTCGTAGGTAGCTCGTCTGGTTTCGGGGGGCTTAGCTTAAGTTCTCTTTGTTAAGTTGTTCTAGCTAACTCATTATGCAAAAGGTAAAAGGAGTGATCTTTGCTGTTTTTTACTTTAAATTTTCTTTCATCTTTCCCTTGCGGTACTGTCTCTATGGCTCCAGTTGAAAAAATTTCTATCTCCTATACTTTAGTGAGTGACTAAATGTTTTGTTTAATTTTGGTTTGGTAGTTGAGTTGTTTGTTGTTTGGGCTAGCTTTAGTTCAAAGTGGTCATTGGATGTGAAATCTTCTGGGTGTAAGCCAGATGCTTTATTTAAGCTACACTTTGATTTATCCAAGCACACTTTCCAGTATGCTTACCTTGTTACGACTTATCTCCTCTTATGGTTTTATATTGATTTATGTATGTGCTTTGGGGTTTTTATTTGAGGAGGGTGACGGGCGGTGTGTGCGTGCTTCATGGCCCAGTTCAATTAAGCTCTCTATTCTTAGTTTACTACTAAATCCACCTTTAGTTATTAGTTTCATAATAACTTTCGTACGGTGTGTTCTTGTTTAGAAAATGTAGCCCATTTCTTCCCACCTCATGGGTTACACCTTGACCTAACTTTTTTACGTGCGATGATTATGCTTACTTTCTTTCCTTTTAAGGGTTTGCTGAGGATGGCGGTATATAGACTGGATTAGCAAGAGGTGGTGAGGTTTATCGGGGTTTATCGATTATAGAACAGGCTCCTCTAGGGGGATGTGAAGCACCGCCAAGTCCTTTGAGTTTTAAGCTATTGCTAGTAGTTCTCTGGCGGATAATTTTGTTAAGTGAATTATTTATGTTTAGGGCTAAGCATAGTGGGGTATCTAATCCCAGTTTGGGTCTTAGCTATCGTGTAATCAGAATTATTAAAGTCACTTTCGTAGTGTATTTTGTATTAACGGCAGCTTTTTACGGCTTGGTTAAATTTTAACTTTAGTGTAGGTAGATCTTTTACACGCTTTACGCCGTGAGCCCGTTAGTTTGGGTTAATCGTATGACCGCGGTGGCTGGCACGAAATTTACCAACCCTTATGATTAATATAACTTAGTCGAACTTTCGTTCATGGCTTAATTTTTATTACTGCTGTGTCCCGTGGGGGTGTGGTTGAGCAAGGCGTTGTGAGCTACTCGTTGAGTGTGCTTGATACCCGCTCCTTTTGATCGGCTGTAGGGATCTGAAGGGCATTCTCACTGGGGCGTGGAAGCTTGCATGTATAATTTTATTAAAAACTAACGGAAGGGCTAGGACCAAACCTTTGTGTTTATGGAGTCTCGTGACTCATCTAGGCATTTTCAGTGCCTTGCTTTAAGTTTAGTTAAGCTACATTAAC